TCATTAAAATTTCATGGACTGATTCTTGAATACCTACGATGGTAGAATATTCATGTGGTATTTTCTCAGATTTTGCACGTGTGATACATGTTCCTTCCATTTCGCCAAGTAAAGCTCTTCGCATCGCAATGCCGATTGTGTCAGCTTGCCCTTTCATAAGTGGAGAAAGAATAAAGCGTCCATAAAAAAGACATTTACTATCTGTTCTTGATTCTACACACTTCCACTGCAGTGTCCGAGTCGATACTTTTATTTTCTCTCGAAACATAGTAATATTATAAATTATAAATATCGTTGAATCGTTTATTTCTCTTGAATGTTGTTTTTACACACGTCTTTTTTTAGGAGGCCTACAGCCATTATGTGGCATAGGGGTTACGTCCCGCACGAAACTTAATAATATACCGCTTCTACGAATAGCTCGTAATGCTGCATCTCTTCCAAGACCAGGACCCTTTATCATGACTTCTGCTCGTTGCATGCCCTGGTCAACCGCTGTATGAATAGCATTTCCCACCGCGGTTTGAGCCGCAAACGGTGTTCCCCTTTTTGTACCTCTGAATCCAGAAGTGCCGGCGGAAGCCCAAGAAACAACCCGACCTCGTACATCTGTAACAGTAACAATGGTATTGTTGAAACTTGCTTGAACATGGATAATGCCTTTTGGTATTTTCCGTGCACTTTTACGCGAACTAAGACGTCCATTTCTACGTGAACCAATTTTTGGTATAGGTTTTGCCATATTTTAGCATTTCATAAATATGAGTCAGAGATATATGGATATATCCATTTGATGTCAAAACAAATTCTTTATTTTTTTTTACATTACTTAAGAGAGTGCCTTTGACTATTTTTAGTATAGTACAGTGGTTATCCCTGTCGTTGTTTATGTTTTGGGTTAGAACAAATTACTATAATTCGTCCCCGTCTGCGGATCAGACGACATTTTTCACAAATTTTACGAACAGAAGCCCTTATTTTCATATTTTTTTCCTTACTTTAAATTCTGAATCTAGTTCTTGGAAGAAAATAAGTTTCTTGATATTTGAAATCTTGAATTGTATTCTCGCGAGAAAGCGTGTTGGGGTTGAAAAACCACTTAATCATTTGAATCCTTAGTGCGAAGTCTATAAATTATATCTATAACCTAAGGCTTATTTCCATTTTCCCCCCCAGTAGGGCCTGTATAGAACTACGGCGTATCTTTTAGGAAATAAAACATACAATCCAATTTTCATTATAAAAAATCTAGGGGAACCCAGAACATACCGTTAGGGAGCGATTGAGTAATCAAATTATAATGAATTGTTTTTTGTTCTTTCATTCCAGGTAAAACCTCCTTAACAGATCAACTAATAGATTAAAGATATTAGAGAACTTGTCCTTTGTCTTTTTTTGTTCACAATAGAGGCAATTTTGGATCTAATTCAGATATTTGATATTAGAGGGATTACCATATATAACATAAAATTTCTCCGCCAATTGCTTCGCGTCGAGCCTCTCGATCTGTAATTATACCACGAGAGGTAGAAAGAATTACAATGCCCATTCCGCCTAAAATTCGAGGAATTCCTTGATAGTTAGAATAGATTCGTAGACCGGGGCGACTGACTCTTTTTAAATATAAAGTATTTCGATATGGTCCTTTTCTATTTCTTCTATGTCGCAGAGTTAAAATCAAAAAATATTTGTTTCCTTCTTGATGTTTTCTCACGTTTTCAATAAAGCCTTCTCGTAAAAGTATTTTAACAATGTTTTCAGTGATGTTAGTCGATGCTATTCGAACCGTTCCTTTTCTATTCATGTCAGCATTTCGTATAGAGGTTATTATATCAGCAATAGTGTCTCTACCCATAATGAACTAAAATACGCGGTGTCTCCAAATTTTTATATAATCAACATGTTTTTTTCTTAATTTTTTGATTTCTGTTATTTTGAATTTTTTTTTAATAAAGTTAAAATGAAAAGCATATACATGACATACAGTCTACTATCTCATTCAAATATCCGAATTCTTATTCTTATAATACTTCAGGTGCTAATGAAACTATTTTAGTAAATTTTTGTCTTAATTCTCGGGCAATCGCACCAAAAACTCGAGTTCCTTTTGGATTTCCTTCTTGATCAATGATAACTGCAGCGTTGTCATCATATCTTATTATCATACCGTTGTCACGTTTGAGTTCTTTACAGGTACGTACAATTACAGCTCTTATTACTTCTGATCTTTCTAAGGGCGAATTTGGTATTGCTTCTTTGATCACAGCAACAATAACATCGCCAATCCGAGCATATCGACGATTGCTAGCTCCTATGATTTTAATACACATCAATTTTTTAGCTCCGCTGTTGTCTGCTACAGTCAAATAGGTTTGAGGTTGAATCATATTTTTTCTGTTCTTTGAATGCAAAAATAAATGCAAAGGATTAAAAAGAAATATTGTTTGTCAAAAAAAATAGATCTATTTCCTTTGGTTCTACGTTCCTATCCTGAAATAAT